CATTATAGTTATATGATTCAGAGTATCATTTCCTATTTGATCCCTTTGAATTCCATATTCGAAGTTGCGATTGGATCTATTCATTAAAAAGAATCGATTCGATACATTTCTTATGTACCCATAGATGCTATATTGGATTTGAATCAGATTTCGGATCAATCTATATTGATTGACTGCCTCCATGATGTTGTTGCTAGCAAATACCGCTGTTTTTAGTTTTGGATCTTCCAAATCATTCCCGCAGTGGATCCGGACCAATTTTTTTCTGATCCTTCGATAAAAAGATTCATTCTCCTCATAAAAAAGAGGAGGTAGAACCAATAAAGATTTCTTTTTCGATTCATCTCTGGAGTTGAATACCTCATTCAAGAATTTTTTTTGATCCAACCCGTAGGAATCAATAGAAAAGGCAAATCCCCTATGATACACCAGATCCGGCTCGGTTATTGATAGAGTGAATAGATCTGCCATTTCTTGAAATCTCTCTTCTGATTCAAAATCGTGGTGTAACGTGTATCCCCCTTTGTTCCGGTTATGGAATAGATGAAATAAATCCAAAAATGGATTTTTTTTCAAGAATGAAATCTTATTGGAACTGTCCATATCTGGTTCATCCTTCGGAACCATATCACATCCCGGATCTGATGAAATAGGATGAATTGAGACGGTATTTTGTAAATACGTAATTATCTTGAATATATCAACCATTTCTTTATTTTCCGATCGCCTGGAAGGGACAAAAGAAACATCTTGTTTTTTCTTCCAAAATTTCTGATCTCTAGTGGACCTCTCAGTAGGATTCGAACCCAGATGAAGTTCTGACCATCTGTCAGAGAAAAAAGAACGAATTGATCTTGTAGGATTCCCAAGAAATTCTTCGATTTCTTTCGGAAGCAGATGATTATTCATCTGCTTCTCACGTTTCGTGAATAGCCGGGACATTGAGGAAGATCCAAAAAGGCATTTCGGGAATCGATCTGATTCTATCTCTGTTCGTTCCGTTTGAAGAAAGGAAGGATCCCAAAGAATCGATCTTTCTTTTAGTTGCTGAATCTCTGTTTGATCGATCAATGTGTGATATTCTGAATCCTCATTTCTAATGGAATCGAAATGATCTCTGGATTGATCAGAGGATCCTTTCGATTGGCTAGAATCCGTTACTTGAACGAAAATAGATCTTGTGGAATCATATTGAATATTTGACAATACATTCCGTACCCTGCTAAAAAACCAATCCTTGTTTACCAACCACACATTGTCTAACCAAATCCAATTCTCTCTCGATACGTTCCTCAAAAAATCCGATTCGTGCTGATTCTTCCCCCAACTAACGAAGAGATCTTGGCGGAATTGCCACATATGAAATTGAGCACAATTTTGCAAAGAAATACCCCACTTGTTTCTCGAGAAGAGATGGGAAACGTGCTCAATATCATTTGATTGAATAGTTGCCTCAGCTCCTTGTTGTTTGAAGAAACCCTCCCCTTCAATTGGTCTTTTTTCACGAAAAGCAGACATGAGATAACAAATCAAGTCTTTCCCTAAGATTTCGAATAGCTGTCCCGAATTCAAGTTGATTATGTTTCGCTTCTTCCTCGGAGAAAGACGATCAAACAATTCCCAATCATGGTCCTTGCGGATCGGATCATCCGTATAGGATAAAAAAAGAAACTCCAGATATTTGCTATCTTTCTCTTTGAATGAGATCTCAATTCCAGCTACGGTTTCATTAGCTATCTTACAACTAGAATCCCTCTTTTTTCCGATCCGGTTCCTCCACCACTGCGAACCCCGGTTCGATTCAGGCATGATACACTTTTTATTTATTGGGAGAACCCAAGTACTCTCTTGCGGATCCATGAAACAACTCTCAGAAATCTTTTTCTCTTTTGGAAGATACAGGAGCGAAACAATCAATCTATTGATATTGGAAGACCAAAAAGATTCTTCCAATGTCTCATTTCTGGGTCCAATGGAATTCATAGGTATAGGAAGAAGCTCCATCAAATAGAGATTTTTTCTTTCGACCATCTTTCGATTGGTAATACGAGATATAAGGACCACTACTACAAGCAGTACTACACCTTTGATCGTGAAATATCGATTGCTTGTTGAACCCTGTGAATCACGTGAAAGTAGGATACTCCAAATTCGGGGGTCAGAGAGTTTCATAAAACGTTCTTGGTGGAAAAAAATGTGAGTGAAAGATCCCACTGAATCGAATTTGATCCATGAATCTAAGAAATAGTGAGAATTCTTGATCTCACTCAATATCTCTCTCAATTCGAAGATCCAGGATTTGAATTGATATCGTTTCATTGATTCCTCCTAAAGATTTTCATTGATTCCTCCTAAAGATTTCATTTCAATTGGAATTTGGTTATTCACGATGTACAATGAGCCCTGTTAAGCATCCATGGCTGAATGGTTAAAGCGCCCAACTCATAATTGGCAAATTCGTAGGTTCAATTCCTGCTGGATGCACGCCAATGGGAACGTTCAATAAGTCTATTGGAATTGGCTCTGTATCAATGGAATCTCATCATCCATACATAACGAATTGGTATGGTATATTCATACCATAACATATGAACAGTAAGAACTAGAATTCTTATCGATACTGGAACTCATAGGGAAGAAAATGGAGTTATGGATGGAATCAAATATGCAGTATTTACAGAAAAAAGTATTCGGTTATTGGGGAACAATCAATATACTTCTAATGTCGAATCAGGATCAACTAGGACAGAAATAAAGCATTGGGTCGAACTCTTCTTTGGTGTCAAGGTAATAGCTATGAATAGTCATCGACTCCCAGGAAAGGGTAGAAGAATAGGACCTATTATGGGACATACAATGCATTACAGACGTATGATCATTACGCTTCAACCGGGTTATTCTATTCCACCTCTTATAGAGAAAAGAACTTAAAGCAAAATACTTAATAACACGGCGATACATTTATACAAAACTTCTACCCCGAGCACACGTAATAGAGCCATAGACAGTCAAATGAAATCCAATCCACGAAATAATTTGATCTGTGGACAGCATCATTGTGGTAAAGGTCGTAATGCCAGAGGAATCATTACCGCAAGACATAGAGGGGGAGGTCATAAGCGTCTATACCGTAAAATCGATTTTCGACGGAATGAAAAAGACATATCTGGTAGAATCGTAACCATAGAATATGACCCTAATCGAAATGCATACATTTGTCTCATACATTATGGGGATGGCGAGAAAAGATATATTTTACACCCCAGAGGGGCTATAATTGGAGATACCATTATTTCTGGTACAGAAGTCCCTATATCAATGGGAAATGCCCTACCTTTGAGTGCGGTTTGAACTATTGATTTACGTAATTGGAAGTAACCAATTAGGTTTACGATGAAACCTAGAAATCAATCACTGATCCAATTTGAGTACCTCTATGGGATAGACCTCAACAGAAAACTGTTGAGTAACGGCAGCAAGTGATTGAGTTCAGTAGTTCCTCATAGAAAATTATTGACTCTAGAGATATGGTAATATGGAGAAGACAAAATTGTTTGAAGCACGCACAGAACCGGAAGCGCCCCTTGTTTCAAAGAGAGGAGGACGGGTTATTCACATTTAATTTGATGGTCAGAGGCGAATTGAAAGCTAAGCAGTGGTAATTATAAAGATCCCCCCGGGGAAAAATAGAGATGTCTCCTACGTTACCCGTAATATGTGGAAGTATCGACGTAATTTCATAGAGTCATTCGGTCTGAATGCTACATGAAGAACATAAGCCAGATGATGGAACGGGGAGACCTAGGATGTAGAAGATCATACATGAGTGATTCGGCAGATTTGGATTCCTATATATCCACTCATGTGGTACTTCATCATACGATTCATATAAGATAAAGATCCATCTGTCTAGATATCATCATATACATCTAGAAAGCCGTATGCTTTGGAAGAAGCTTGTACAGTTTGGGAAGGGGTTTTTAAAAGAAGAATCTACTTCAACCGATATGCCCTTAGGCACGGCCATACATAACATAGAAATCACGCTTGGAAAGGGTGGACAATTAGCTAGAGCGGCGGGCGCTGTAGCGAAACTGATCGCAAAAGAGGGTAAATCAGCCACATTAAGATTACCATCCGGGGAGGTCCGTTTGATATCCAAAAACTGCTTAGCAACAGTCGGACAAGTGGGTAATGTTGGGGTGAATCAACAAAGTTTGGGTAGAGCCGGATCGAAGTGTTGGATAGGTAAGCGTCCTGTAGTAAGAGGAGTAGTTATGAACCCTGTAGACCATCCCCATGGAGGTGGGGAAGGGAAAGCCCCAATTGGTAGAAAAAAACCCACAACTCCTTGGGGTTATCCTGCGCTTGGAAGAAGAAGTCGGAAAAGGAAAAAATATAGTGATAGTTTTATTCTTCGTCGCCGTAAATAGGAATATTGAAAATAGAATTTTTTGAATTTGAAATAATGTGATGGGCGAACGACGGGAATTGAACCCGCGCGTGGTGGATTCACAATCCACTGCCTTGATCCACTTGGCTACATCCGCCCCTTATCTAGCTAAAGGATTTTCTCTTTTTTCCATTCATCATTATTGTATTTATTCTTACCTTCATACTTAGATCGAGATATTCTATTGGACATAGAATGCCAATCTTTAAAATGTAAAAAAAGGAGTAATCAGCTGTGGCACGTTCACTAAAAAAAAACCCTTTTGTAGCTAATCATTTATCAAGAAAAATTGAAAAACTCAACATGAGGGAGGAGAAAGAAATAATAGTAACTTGGTCTCGGGCATCTACCATTATACCCAAAATGATTGGCCATACAATCGCTATTCATAATGGAAAGGAACATTTACCTATTTATATAACAGATCGTATGGTAGGTCACAAATTGGGAGAATTCGCGCCGACTCTGACTTTCGCGAGACATGCGAGAAACGATAATAAATCTCGTCGTTAATTTTGAAAAAAAATAGATACTTATCATTCATTGGCGGGAGATAACCTTATGATAAAGAAAAAGAACTCAAATTCGAGTGGAGAAGTCAAAGTTTTAGCTCAACATATATGTATGTCTGTTTTCAAAGCGCAAAGAGTAATTGATCAGATTCGCGGGCGTTCTTATGAGGAAACGCTTATGATATTGGAACTTATGCCTTATCGAGCATCTTATCCCATTTTAAAATTGGTTTATTCCGCAGCAGCAAACGCTAGTCATAATATGGGTTTGAACGAAACCGATTTATTCATTAGTAAAGCCGAAGTCAATGGAGGTTCTTTTGTGAAAAAATTAAGACCTAGAGCTCGAGGACGTAGTTATCCGATAAAAAGGCCGACTTGTCATATAACAATTGTATTAAAAGATAAATCCAAATTATCTTTCGATGAATTTAAGATTTAGATTCATATTTAGAAAAAAATAGATGGAAAGATAATATAATAAAAAATATGGGACAAAAAATAAATCCGCTTGGTTTCAGACTTGGTACAACCCAAAATCATCATTCCTTTTGGTTCGCACAACCAAAAAATTTTTCTGTAGGTCTACAAGAAGATGAGAAAATACGGAATTGTATAAAGAACTATGTACAAAAAAATAAAAGAATATCCTCAGGTTTCGAAGGAATTGGAATTGCGCGTATAGAAATTCAAAAAAGAATTGATTTAATCCAGGTTATAATCCATATTGGATTCCCAAATTTATTAATAGAGGGCCGAACACGAGGAATCGAAGAATTACAGATGAATGTACAAAAAGAATTTCGTTCTGTGAACCGAAGAATCAACATTGCTATCACACGAATAGAAAAACCTTATGGAGACCCCAATATTCTTGCAGAATATATGGCTTCTCAATTAAGAAATAGAGTTTCATTTCGAAAGGCAATGAAAAGAGCTATTGAATTAACTGAACAAACAGATACAAAAGGAATTCAAATACAAATTGCAGGACGTATTGACGGAAAAGAAATTGCACGTGTCGAATGGATCAGAGAAGGTAGGGTTCCTCTACAAACAATTCGCGCTAAAATTGATCATTGTTCCTATACAATTCGAACTATCCATGGAGTACTAGGCCTCAAAATTTGGATATTTGTGGATGAAGAATAATAGACCTTTATTTATCTTGTCATTCTATCCAGTAATATAGTGATATATCGAACAAAAAACTAGAAACTTTTTCTGTTTTTCTGTAGAAACTTTTTCTGTTTTTCTGTTAAATCAAAAAAATAAAATAATTCAAATTCTATAAGGTTGAATAAAAAAGAAATTAACCTTTTTTTTTTATAATTGCTATGCTTAGTGTGTGATTCGTTAGTTTTTTCTTTAGAGTTTTTAGTAGGATCAAAAAAAGACTGATCCCTAATATTAATTCAATAACTACAACTACTATATAAAAAAAAATTAAAAACTAATAACTAACTTATTGCTTCATATTGTCGAGATCCCCAAAACAGTCACTATATGACTGGATCAATCATATAGTTGTAACAACTGGAATTGTTCCATAACAAAAAAATATGATTGTGGATTTGAAATAAAAAAAAAAGAAAGGGATGCGGATAAATGGAAAGGTGATAGAAAGAGAGAACAAAAATATCAATGATATATAATTCCAATATGTATGGTCTATGAATTACCTCATATAAATAAAAGGCAGTGTAATAAAGCATTAATTTCATATTGTTTTAATATTGTTTAATATTGTATCGATTGATATATAAATAATAAATGATATATAAATAATAAAGAGCTTCCGGTTAATAGAAACTGAGGAGATTGACTCGGAAACAGATTTTGTTGAGAGCTCCATTGCAGAGTTCAGGCCTAATCATTAATGGAGAAGCTATAGGAACGACGAAACCTGTGACTATATAGGATTCTATTTAAAAGAATCCAAATGATTGAGCAGGCGGGATGGCGGAATGAACCAAGAACAATTTTTTTTTTTACTCGGAGAGGTTGTGGATTGATCCTACGAATAAAGCAGGAAAAGGAAAGAGTCAATATTCGCCCGCGAAACCCTTATTTCTTATTTATTGGATTCCAATATTGTCTTGATTCAATAATTTTTTAAAAGAAAAGTAAAAAAAAAATAAGGATCCGGTATAAAAAAGAAACATTATCTATATCTAGAAATGGACAAATCTAACCGTATATACAGCTTCTTATCTAATAAATGAAATATAATATCAATAAATCCCATTACTTAGTTTAATGAATTAGTTATTAAATACATGCGCATCTGTAATATTATCGAATCCTTTCATTCGTGAGGAGCTGGATGAGAAGAAACTCTCATGTCCGGTTCTGTAGTAGAGGTGGGAAAAAACCATCAACTATAACCCCAAAAGAACCAGATTTCGTAAGCAACATAGAGGAAGAATGAAAGGAATATCTTGCCGGGGTAATCATATTTGCTTCGGCAGATATGCTCTTCAGGCACTTGAACCCGCTTGGATTACTGCTAGACAAATAGAAGCAGGACGAAGAGCAATGACACGATATGCACGTCGTGGTGGAAAAATATGGGTACGTGTTTTTCCCGATAAACCTATTACAGTAAGGCCCGCAGAAACACGTATGGGGTCGGGAAAGGGATCTCCCGAATATTGGGTATCTGTTGTTAAACCCGGTCGAATACTTTACGAAATGGGCGGAGTCTCAGAAACTGTAGCCAGAGCAGCAATTTCAATAGCTGCGTGCAAAATGCCTATAAAAACTCAATTTGTTATTTCAGGATAGGGATGTAAAACTAAATATAAAAAAGGGATGAAAAAACAACCACGAGTTTCTTTATTTCTAGACAAATACTATTTCTTCTTTTTCCTCATTCTTTGCATTGAAATAAAAAATTCAAATAAAAATGATTCAACCTCAGACCCTTTTGAATGTAGCAGATAACAGTGGAGCTCGAGAATTAATGTGTATTCGAATCATAGGAGCTGGTAATCATAGATATGCTCATATTGGTGACGTTATTGTTGCTGTAATTAAAGAAGCAGTGCCCAATATGCCTCTAGAAAGATCGGAAGTAATAAGAGCTGTAATTGTACGTACATGTAAAGAACTCAAACGTGACAACGGTATGATAATACGATATGATGACAATGCAGCAGTTGTCATTGATCAAGAAGGAAATCCAAAAGGAACTCGAGTTTTTGGCGCGATTGCTCGGGAATTGAGACAGTTGAATTTTACTAAAATAGTTTCATTAGCTCCCGAGGTATTATAAAGACTCATAGTCATAGATCAAATTAGGATATTGTTCTAGTAGGATATCTGAAATAAACCCAATTAATAGATTGTGTCTCACGCATATACTTTTACTAAATTTAATAATTAATTGAATAATAAATTTCAAATTTAATTAAATAATGAATACTTTGAAGTATTCAAATAAAAAAACATGTTGATTATATCAAAATTAGGAAGCACCAATAATTATAATTCGTCATGGGCAGAGACGCTATTGCTGATATAATAACTTCTATAAGAAATGCTAACATGAGTAAAAATGGAACGGTTCGAATAGTATCCACAAATATCACCGAAAACATTGTTAAAATACTCCTACGAGAGGGTTTTATTGAAAATGTTCGGAAACATCAGGAAAGTAATAAAAATTTCTTGGTTTCAACCTTGCGCCATAAAAGAACTAGGAAAGGAATATATAAAACGATTTTAAAACGTATCAGTCGACCCGGTCTACGAATTTATTCCAACTATAAAAAAATTCCTAAGATTTTAGGTGGAATGGGAATTGTAATTCTTTCCACTTCTCGAGGCATAATGACAGATCGAGAAGCTAGACTAGAAAAAATTGGAGGAGAAATTTTGTGTTATATATGGTGATCCTCCTCTGGTATCCTAATTTTATCTCTAACTTCCTATTTGTGAAATAGAGAGGAAAGGTGAGTTATATAACTCTTCCTCCATTAGTTGATACTTCAAAAAGGTTTCCTGGAATGAAAAAAAAAATGATTCATGAAGGTTTAATTACTGAATCATTTCCCAATGGTATGCTCTCTGAATCCGTTTATATTTTATATAATGAAGATCTAATTCTAGGTTCTATTTCGGGGAAGATCCGACGCAGTTTGATACAAACACTGCCGGGGGATAGAATCAAAATAGAAATAAGGCAATATTATTCATTCAACCAGGGGACGTATAATTTATAGACTTCGGAACAAAGATTCGAACGATTAGATAGATTCTTTTTGAAAAAATCCCTTTCATCAAAGATACAATTTCAAACAAAAAAAAAACACAAGAGACTTATTTTCTTCCAAAGAATAGATTCAAAATTAAAGTAAGGAGTAAGAAATATGAAAATAAGGGCTTCTGTTCGTAAAATTTGTGAAAAATGTCGACTGATCCGTAGGCGCGGACGAATTATAGTGATTTGTTCCAATCCGAGACATAAACAGAGACAAGGATAATCTTTCTAAAGTTTCTCAAAGAGGGGTTATGTAAAAATAAAAGATTTGTTTTAACATAAAATGGATATCTCCATATCTTTTTATATATTTCTGATTCATATTTATGAGATGATAAAATATGGCAAAACCTATACAAAGAATTGGTTCGCGTAGGAACGGGCGTATTAATTTACGTAAGACTGGACGTAGAATACCAAAAGGAGTTATTCATGTTCAAGCCAGTTTCAACAATACCATTGTAACTGTTACAGATGTACGAGGTCGAGTGGTTTCTTGGGCCTCCGCCGGTACTTCTGGATTCAAAGGCACAAGAAGGGGAACACCCTATGCTGCGCAAGCAGCCGCTTTAGATGCTATTCGTACTGTAGTAGATCAAGGTATGCAACGAGCAGAAGTTATGATAAAAGGTCCTGGTCTCGGAAGAGACGCAGCATTACGGGCTATTCGTAGAAGTGGTATACTATTAAGTTTCGTACGTGATGTAACACCTATGCCACATAATGGATGTAGACCTCCCAAAAAAAGACGTGTGTAAAAAAAAGAATTAA